ATATTATCTTCAGAAAAAAAAATATATATATATAGATAAAAGATATGCGAAAATCATACAAAATCTTACTATAAAAATAAAAATAGCATTTAATTTTTTTTTCAACAAGAGGAAAGAATACTCCCAAATTCCATTTTTAAATTAGAATCAAACTAATCATTAAAGTAATTAATCTGTTAAAAGATACATGGTTTGGTAAAAGAAATCTTAGTGATTTTTTTTATTAATTTTATTTTACCCCCTTTTGATAAATAGAAAAATAAATCTTATATAAAATGTTAGATATTATAGCGTTTCCTATAAATGTTTTTTATTGAAATGGAAAACAATCAATCAATTTCATAATGAAACTAGTTAATGATTTGGAACAAACTAACTAAAAAGCGAGATTAGTACAAATTTTTTAACTTAGTGAATCCTATGATTCATATCGATTCATATCAGAATCAAGTACTTTTTTTCGTGTAATTTTTTATCCTTACTTTATGAATTTTATGAATATATTTTATGAATATAAAGTCATCTAATAATTCTAATAATAATGAAAATTTAAATTTTCGTTATTTTAATAAAATCTTAGTTAATATCGCTTTTTATGAGCAAGTTGGTCATATCATTTGCCCAATTGTAACTTCTTTATTTTAATATTTGAAGTATTTTGGAAAGACTCAGAATAAGTAAGAATATATAAAATCCGAAATCTTTAAGTTAGTACATCTCTTGATTTTTTTTATTGACCCCTTTTGTTTTGAAATTGAAAGGGGGTAGGATCCGGTAAAACGGAAACAATTAATTAAGAATAAAAAAACTTTTTTATGGAACAGACATATCAATATGCGTGGATAATACCTTTCCTTCCACTTCCAGTTCCTGTGTTAATAGGAGCGGGACTTCTTCTTTTTCCGTCGGCAACAAAAAGTCTTCGCCGTATGTGGGCTTTTCAAAGTGTTTTTTTGTTAAGTATAGTCATGATTTTTTCGATCAATCTGTCTATTCAGCAAATAAATGGCAGTTCTATCTATCAATATGTATGGTCTTGGATCATCAATAATGATTTTTCTTTAGAATTAGGTTACTTGATAGACCCACTTACTTCTATTATGTCAATATTAATCACTACTATTGGAATTATGGTTCTTATTTATAGTGATAATTATATGTCTTATGATCAAGGATATTTGAGATTTTTCGCTTATATGAGTTTTTTCAGTACTTCTATGTTAGGATTAGTTACTAGTTCTAATTTGATACAAATTTATATTTTTTGGGAATTGGTCGGAATGTGTTCATATCTATTAATAGGGTTTTGGTTCACACGGCCCGTTGCAGCAAATGCTTGCCAAAAGGCATTTGTAACTAATCGTGTTGGGGATTTTGGTTTATTATTAGGAATTTTAGGTTTTTATTGGATAACAGGGAGTTTCGAATTTCGAGATTTATTCAAAATATTCAATAACTTGATTTCTAATAATCATAATGAAGTCAATTTTTTATTTGTTACTTTGTGTGCCGTTCTATTATTTGCCGGTGCGGTTGCTAAATCTGCACAATTTCCCCTTCATGTATGGTTACCGGATGCCATGGAGGGACCTACTCCTATTTCGGCTCTTATACATGCTGCTACTATGGTAGCCGCGGGCATTTTTCTTGTAGCTCGGCTTTTTCCTCTTTTCATAGTCATCCCTCACATAATGAATTTCATCTCTTTGGTAGGAGTAATAACAATATTATTCGGAGCTACTTTTGCCCTTGCTCAAAAAGATATTAAGAGAGGTTTAGCCTATTCCACAATGTCTCAATTGGGTTATATGATGTTAGCTCTAGGTATGGGGTCTTATCGAAGTGCTTTATTTCATTTGATTACTCATGCTTATTCGAAAGCATTATTGTTTTTAGGATCTGGATCCGTTATTCATTCAATGGAAACTCTTGTTGGATATTCTCCAAATAAAAGTCAGAATATGGTTTTTATGGGGGGTTTAACAAAGCATGTCCCAATTACCAAAATTGCTTTTTTATTAGGTACACTTTCTCTTTGTGGTATTCCGCCTCTTGCTTGTTTTTGGTCCAAAGATGAAATTCTTAACGATACTTGGTTGTATTCACCAGTTTTAGCAATAATAGCTTGGTTTACAGCGGGATTAACCGCATTTTATATGTTTCGAATCTATTTACTTACTTTTGAAGGACATTTAAACGTTCATTTTCAAAATTACAGTGGCAAAAAAAATACCCCCTTCTATTCAATATCTCTATGGGGTAAAGAAGATTCGAAAATAATTAACAAAAATTTTCGTTTATTAACGTTATTAACAATGAAAAATCATGAGATTGCTTCTTTTTTTTCAAAAAAAACGTATCGAATTGATCAGAATGCAAGAAACATCACACAACCTTTTATTACTATTACCCGTTTTGTAAATAAGAAGTTTTTTTTCGTATCCTTATGAATCAGATAATACTATGTTATTTCCTATACTTGTATTGGTTCTATTTACGT